AGATATTGAGAGAGATCAAGAATTCTCACTATTTCTTAGATTCATGGATCAAATTCGATTCAGTGGGATCTTTCACTCCCATTTTTTTCCACCAAGAACGTTTTATGAAACTCTTTGACCCCCGAATTTGGAGTATCCTACTTTCACGTGATTCACAGGGTTCAACAAGCAATCGATATTTCACGATCAAAGGTGTAGTACTGCTTGTAGTAGCGGTCCTTATATCTCGTATTAACAATCGAAAGATGGTCGAAAGAAAAAATCTCTATTTGATGGGGCTTCTTCCTATACCTATGAATTCCATTGGACCCAGAAATGAGACATTGGAAGAATCTTTTTGGTATTCCAATATCAATAGGTTGATTGTTTCGCTCCTGTATCTTCCAAAAGGGAAAAAGATTTCTGAGAGTTGTTTCATGGATCCGCAAGAGAGTACTTGGGTTCTCCCAATAAATAAAAAGCGTATCATGCCTGAATCGAACCGGGGTTCGCGGTGGTGGAGGAACCGGATCGGAAAAAAGAGGGATTCTAGTTGTAAGATAGCTAATGAAAACGTAGCTGGAATTGAGATCTCATTCAAAGAGAAAGATAGCAAATATCTGGAGTTTCTTTTTTTATCCTATACGGATGATCCGACCCGCAAGGACCATGATTGGGAATTGTTTGATCGTCTTTCTCCGAGGAAGAAGCGAAACATAATCAACTTGAATTCGGGACAGCTATTCGAAATCTTAGGGAAAGACTTGATTTGTTATCTCATGTTTGCTTTTCGTGAAAAAAGACTAATTGAAGGGGAGGGTTTCTTCAAACAACAAGGAGCTGAGGCAACTATTCAATCAAATGATATTGAGCATGTTTCCCATCTCTTCTCGAGAAACAAGTGGGGTATTTCTTTGCAAAATTGTGCTCAATTTCATATGTGGCAATTCCGCCAAGATCTCTTCGTTAGTTGGGGGAAGAATCAGCACGAATCGGATTTTTTGAGGAACGTATCGAGAGAGAATTGGATTTGGTTAGACAATGTGTGGTTGGTAAACAAGGATCGGTTTTTTAGCAGGATACGGAGTGTATTGTCAAATATTCAATATGATTCCACAAGATCTATTTTCGTTCAAGTAACGGATTCTAGCCAATCGAAAGGATCTTCTGATCAATCCAGAGATCATTTCGATTCCATTAGAAATGAGGATTCAGAATATCACACATTGATCGATCAAACAGAGATTCAGCAACTAAAAGAAAGATCGATTCTTTGGGATCCTTCCTTTCTTCAAACGGAACGAACAGAGATAGAATCAGATCGATTCCCGAAATGCCTTTTTGGATCTTCCTCAATGTCCCCGCTATTCACGAAACGTGAGAAGCAGATGAATAATCATCTGCTTCCGAAAGAAATCGAAGAATTTCTTGGGAATCCTACAAGATCAATTCGTTCTTTTTTCTCTGACAGATGGTCAGAACTTCATCTGGGTTCGAATCCTACTGATCCTATTGAGAGGTCCACTAGAGATCAGAAATTTTTGAAGAAAAAACAAGATGTTTCTTTTGTCCCTTCCAGGCGATCGGAAAATAAAGAAATGGTTGATATATTCAAGATAATTACGTATTTACAAAATACCGTCTCAATTCATCCTCTTTCATCAGATCCGGGATGTGATATGGTTCCGAAGGATGAACCAGATATGGACAGTTCCAATAAGATTTCATTCTTGAACAAAAATCCATTTTTGGATTTATTTCATCTATTCCATGACCGGAACAAAAGGGGATACACGTTACACCACGATTTTGAATCAGAAGAGAGATTTCAAGAAATGGTAGATCTATTCACTCTATCAATAACCGAGCCGGATCTGGTGTATCATAGGGGATTTGCCTTTTCTATTGATTCCTACGGGTTGGATCAAAAAAAATTCTTGAATGAGGTATTCAACTCCAGAGATGAATCGAAAAAGAAATCCTTATTGGTTCTACCTCCTCTTTTTTATGAGGAGAATGAATCTTTTTATCGAAGGATCAGAAAAAAATCGGTTCGGATCTACTGCGGGAATGATTTGGAAGATCCAAAACTAAAAACTGCGGTATTTGCTAGCAACAACATCATGGAGGCAGTCAATCAATATAGATTGATCCGAAATCTGATTCAAATCCAATATAGCACCTATGGGTACATAAGAAATGTATCGAATCGATTCTTTTTAATGAATAGATCCGATCGCAACTTCGAATATGGAATTCAAAGGGATCAAATAGGAAATGATACTCTGAATCATATAACTATAATGAAATATACGATCAACCAACATTTATCGAATTTGAAAAAGAGTCAGAAGAAATGGTTTGATCCTCTTATTTCTCGAACCGAGAGATCCATGAATCGGGATCTTGATGCATATAGATACAAATGGTCCAATAGGAGCAAGAATTTCCAGGAACATTTGGAACATTTCGTTTCTGAACAGAAGAGCCTTTTTCAAGCAGTGTTCGATCGATTACGTAT